ATTACCCGACCCCGTACATCTGTAACAGTCACAATGGTATTGTTGAAACTTGCTTGAACATGAATAACTCCTTTTGGTATTCTACGCGCACTCTTACGTAAACCAATACGCCCATTCCTACGTGAACCAATTCTTGGTACAGGTTTTGCCATATTTTATCATCTCATAAATATAAGTCAGAGATATATGGATATATCCATTTCATGTCAAAACGGATCCTTTCTTTTTTATTTGTATATCCAGTCCCTTAGAAAGTCTCTTTTATTTTAGAAAGATTATCCTTGTCTTTGTTTATGTCTCGGGTTGGTACAAATTACTATAATTCGTCCCCGTCTACGGATCAGTCGACATTTTTCACAAATTTTACGAACAGAGGCCCTTATTTTCATATTTGTCATTCCTTAACTTAATTTCGAATTTACTTATTGGAAGAAAATAAGTTTCTTGAAATTTTGAACTTTCGAATTGTATCTCTTCGAAAGCAATATTGAAGTTGAAAAAATAAATCAACTAATCGTTTGAATCCTTGTTTCAGAGTCTATAAATTATATGCCCTTTGGTTGAATCATAACGACTTATTTCAATTTTGACTCTATCTTCCAGTAGTATACGTATAAAACTACGGCGAATCCTTCCTGAACCATAACCTAGAATCCGATCTTCATTATCTAATCGAATCTTAAGTATACCATTCGGAAGTGATTCAGTAATTCAATTTCCATGAATCCATTTTTTTTCCTTTTATTCCAGGTAAAACAAAACCTCTTTGAAGTATTAACTAATGTAGTAGGAGAGTTATATTAGAAACCCGTTTTTTTTTCACAAATTAATAGGAAAGTTCCATATCTAAGTTGGATATAAGAAAGCTTACCATATATAACATAAAATTTCTCCGCCAATTCCTTCTAGTCGGGCCTCTCTGTCCGTTATTATACCCCGAGAAGTGGAAAGAATTACAATTCCCATCCCGCCTAAAATTCTAGGAATTCGTTGATAGTTCGAATAGATTCGTAGACCGGGTCGACTGATCCGTTTTAAATTTAAAACAGTTTTATATGGCCCTTTCCTATTCCTTCTATGTCGTAGGGTTAAAACCAAAAAAGATTTGTTGCTTTCCTGATGTTTCCTCACGTTTTCAATAAAACCTTCTCTTAACAGTATTTTAAGAAGGTTTTCGGTGATGTTAGTAGATGGTATTCGAACCGTTCCTTTTCTATTCATGTCAGCGTTTCGTATAGAAGTTATTATATCAGCAATAGTGTCTTTACCCATGATAAACTAAAATTATTGTTGCCCCCGAATTTTGATATGATCAACATGTTTTTTTTTCTTTATATATTTTTTTTATGATATGAATTGTTAAAGATATATGCGTGAGAAAAATCTACTAATTCATTTTATCTATTTTATTCATATTTTATTCAAATGCTATAACTATATTATATTGGAGTCTCATCTTTATTATACTTATAGTACTTCAGGTGCTAATGAAACTATTTTAGTGAAATTTAACTGTCTCAATTCCCGTGCGATCGCACCAAAAATTCTAGTTCCTTTGGGATTTCCTTCTTGATCAATAACAACCGCAGCATTGTCATCATATCGTAGTATCATACCATTGTCACGTTTGAGTTCTTTACAAGTACGTACAATTACAGCTCTGATCACTTCAGATTTTTCTAAAGGTGTATTTGGTATTGCTTCCTTGATTACAGCAACAATAACGTCACCAATATGAGCATATCGTCGATTACTAGCTCCTATGATTCGAATACACATCAATTCTCGGGCCCCGCTGTTATCCGCTACATTTAAATGGGTTTGAGGTTGAATCATATCATTTTTTTTATTTGCTCTTTTGATGCAAAGGGGCGAAGTAAAAAAAAAAGAAATATTGTTTGTCCAAAATAAATAAAAAAAAAAAAAGAAACCTACAATTGTTTTTTTTTCATTCCAAAGACTTCTTTCCTTTGGTTCTACATTCCTATCCTGAATCTACATTCCTATCCTGAAATAATTAATTGAGTTCGTATAGGCATTTTGGATCCCGCTATTGAAATAGCCCTTCTGGCTACATTTTCTGCTACTCCGCCCATTTCATAAAGTATTCTACCCGGTTTAACGATAGCTACCCAATATTCGGGAGATCCTTTCCCTGAACCCATACGCGTTTCTGCGGGTCTTACTGTAACTGGTTTGTCTGGAAATATACGTACCCATATTTTTCCACCGCGGCGCACATTTCGTGTCATTGCTCGCCGCCCTGCTTCTATTTGTCTAGATGTGATCCACGCGGGTTCAAGTGCCTGAAGAGCATATCTACCGAAGCAAATACGATTACCTCTATAAGATATTCCTTTCATTCTTCCTCTATGTTGTTTACGGAATCTGGTTCTTTTGGGGTTATAGTTGATGGTTGTTTCTCAATTAATTCCATCTCTACTACAGAACCGGACATGAGAGTTTCTTCTCATCCAGCTCCTCGCGAATGAAACAATTATAAAATAATATAGATGTATTTAATGATATTTTATATTTTAGATAACATAATGTCATTTTTTTATAACGAGTCTTTATTTGGTTTTGTCTTTTTTATTATCATATCGGATCGACAAAAATTTTTAAATCCAATAAAATAAAATAAAAACTTTCGCGAACGGATATTTACTCTTTCAATATCTATTTCAATTGTAGGGTTATCCCATGACAGGACCTCTCAGAATAAAATTGGATTGGTCCCCGGTTTGTTCCGCCATCCTACCCAAGGAATCATTAGGATTCGTTTTCAATAGAATCTTATGCATCCACAGGTTCCTTCGTTCCCATCGCTTCTCAATTAATGGTTAGGCCTGAATTCGACAATGGAGCTCCCAATGAAAATGAAATGTGTTCGTGAGTAAATTTTCTCAGTCTTTATTGACTCGGGGCTCTTGATTTTTTTGTTCTATGAACAAATTCATCTAATTATAGATCAATCAAATTAGTATTGATGCTTTATTACACTATCCTTTCTAAGATCACTCATAGACCTTACATATTACATATTGGAATCATATAGCATTGATATTCTTTTTCTCTCTTTCTCTCATCCTTCCATTTATCTGCATTTTGATTGTTATTGCTTTACAACTTATAATCAGATTGGTTTTTCTTTTTTTATGCAAAAAAAACTTTCCGTTGCTACAATGATAGAACCAATATATCATATCGTGACCGATTCTTTAGATCCAGATAATATGAAGCGGTGAGTTGGTTATTAGTTCTATAGTTATTAGTTCATACTATGTATGGGCCGTCCCGTTTTTTTGAATCCTAACCCGAAAAAACCAACGAGTCACACACTAAGCATAGCAATTTTCTCAATATCAAAAAATTAATCGAATTTTTATTCAACCTTATAGAATTGCCCATTTTTGTTTTGATTTAACCAAAAAAGAATGAAAGAGTTTGTCATTTTTTGCTTTTTTTTTTATTGCCGATAGAACGTAAAGACAAGTCAAATAAAGGTTTATTCTTCCTCATCTACAAATATCCAAATTTTGATGCCTAATACCCCATAGATCGTTCCAACTGTATAGGAACAATAATCAATTTTAGCTCGAATAGTTTGTAGAGGAACCCTACCTTCTCTGATCCATTCGACACGCGCAATTTCTTTTCCGTCGATACGTCCTGCAATTTGTACTTGAATTCCTTTTGTACCTGCCTGTTCAGTTAATTCAATAGCCTTTTTCATTGCTTTTCGAAATGAAACTCTATTCTTTAATTGTCCGGCTATAAATTCTGCGAGAATATTAGGGTGTCCATAAGGGTTTGTAATTCTTGTAACAGCAATGTTGAGTTTTCTGTTTACACAATTAAGTTCTTTTTGTACATTCATTTGTAATTCTTCGATTCTTCGAGGCCGACCTTCTATTAGTAATTTTGGAAATCCCATATGGATTATGACCTGAATCAGATCGATTCTTTTTTGAATCTCTATACATGCAATTCCCTCAACACCAGAGGATATTCTAATATTTTTTTGTATATAATTCCTGATACAATCTCGTATTTTTTGGTCTTCTTGTAAACCCTCGGAATAATTTTGTGGTTGTGCAAACCAAAGAGAATGATGACCTTGGGTTGCACCAAGTCTGAAGCCAAGTGGATTTATTTTTTGCCCCATAATCCCCCGATACCACATATATTATAACGCGTCATATCTGTGTACTTGTTTTTTTTTAGCCATCCAGGGTTTTTTAAGTATAATATGGCGTATTTGGATCTTTTATAATATTCTTCGTTTACAGATATATCTTTTAATAGAATAGTTATATGACACGTGGGTCTTTTTATTGGATAACTAGGCCCTTGAGTTCTAGGCTTTAATTTTTTCACAGTAGTACCCTTGTTAACTTCCACTTTACTAATGATTAAACTTGATTCGTTTAAACCCATATTGTGAATAGCATTTGCTGCTGCAGAATAAACCAATTTAAAAAGTGGATAACATGTTCGATAAGGCATAAGTTCTAGTACCATAAGTGTTTCTTCGTAGGAACGTCCACGAATTTGATCAATTACTCTTCGTGCTTTGTTAGTAGACATATATATATGTTTACTTAAAGCACATACTTCTGTATATGGATTACTCTTTCTCTTCTTTATCATAAGATTCACCTCTTAGTAATGAACGATAAGCATCTATATTCATCTTATGTTATTAATTATTAACGACTTTTAACGACGAGATCTATTATCATTTTTCGCGTGTCCTCGGAAATTTAGAGTAGGTACGAATTCTCCCAATTTATGGCCCACCATACGATCTGTTATATAAATAGGCAAATGCTCCTTTCCATTATGTATAGCAATACTATGGCCAATCATTATGGGTATAATGGTAGATGCTCGGGACCAAGTTATTATTATTTCTTTTTCCGCTTTTGTGTTAAGTTTATTTATTTTTCTTAATAAATGATTCGCTACAAAAGGATTTTTTTTTAGTTTTAGTGAGC